CATATAACCCAATTGAGACATTGTCGAATAGGCTAAACCCCTTTTAATGTCTTTTTGAGCAAGAGCTAAAGTAGCTCCTAATAATAGTGTGATTATGCCGATCAACGAGATTAAATTCATTATATGGGGTATAACCATGAAAAGAGGGAAAAGGCGAGCTACAAGAAAAATCCCTGCGGCCACCATAGTAGCAGCGTGTATAAGAGCCGAAATAGGAGTGGGTCCCTCCATAGCATCGGGTAACCACACATGAAGGGGAAATTGGGCAGACTTAGCAACCGCACCGGCAAATAATAAAGCAGCACACAAAGTAACAAAGGAAAAATGAACTTCATTATTATAAATCAAGTTATTGAGTATTTCGAATAAATCCCGAAATTCAAAACTACCTGTTATCCAATAAAAACCTAAAATTCCTAATAATAACCCAAAATCGCCTACGCGATTAGTTACAAATGCTTTTTGACAAGCATTTGCCGCAGAAGGCCGTGTAAACCAAAACCCTATTAATAGATAGGAACACATCCCAACCAATTCCCAAAAAAAATAAATTTGTATCAAATTTGAACTAGTAACTAATCCCAACATGGAAGTACTGAAAAAACTCATATAAGCAAAAAATCTCAAGTATCCTTGATCGTAAGCCATATAATTATCACTATAAATAAGAACCGTGATTCCAACAGTAGTAATTAACATTGACATAATAGAAGTAAGTGGATCGATCAGGCAACCGAATTCTAAAGAAAAATCATTATCGAGTGTCCAAGACCATACATATTGGTGGATAGAACTGCTATTTATTTGCTGAATAGATAGATTAGTTGAAAAAATCATGACTATACTTAACAATAAAATACTTGTAAAAGCCCACATACGACGAAGATTTTTTGTTGCTGTCGGAAAAAGAAGAAGCCCCACTCCTATTAACATAGGAACTGGAAGTGGAACGAAAGGTAAAATCCACCCATATTGATATGTTTGTTGCATAAAAAAATTTAAATTCGTAATTAATTCTTTCCGATTTATCGGATTTTACTTCTTTTGAAAGGAGTCAATAAAAAAATGAAAATATGCACTAACTTAACCTAACTTAAATATAAAAATATAGAATTTTTTAATTTTTATTTCTTTTTACTTATTCTTTCTCTTTCTGAATTTCTTCTAAATATTTCAAATATTCAAATCAAGAAGTTCCAATAGGTCAAATCGTATGAAAGACAAAGATTAATTATGAGTCTCCTTCAACTTTGAAAATTCAAGTCAAATTTTGACAAGTTACTAAAAATATTCTTCTTTTTTTTTTTTAGAAAAATTTGATGGGATTTTACCATATCGTTGATAGATAGTCTATTCTTTTCTAATTTTAGAAAAAAATTCTCTAGAAAAGCGCAGATTTTTTTTGAACAATAGATGTCTTTCACATCCAGCTATACCAATGAGTAATCTCTTAATTTTTATTTAAATGGCAGTTCCAAAAAAACGTACTTCTGCATCAAAAAAGCGTATTCGAAAAAATTTTTGGAAAAGGAAAGGCTATTGGGCGGCGTTAAAAGCATTTTCTTTAGGTAAATCTCTTTCTACCGGGACTTCAAAAAGTTTTTTTGTGCGACAAACAAATAAAATCAAAAAATAAGTTATTAAGAAATAAAGCAGAAAACCTTAGAACAATCTAAATAGCCCTGACTCAAAAATTGAACCCTTCCTTTTCAAAAAGAAAATTCCCCAATTCCATTTCCTAGTGAATTAATCCATAGGAAATGGAATTCTTCTGTTTACTTTGTCCGAATTCAAACAAAGTGTTTTTTTGTTAAAAAACACAAGATACTCTATTTTTTTCTATTTTTTCTTTCCAGGACAGGAGTCTTATTTTTCCCATCAACCTATTTGTACTATAAAAAAAAGATTTTCTTTTTTGTACAACTTTCTTACTTTTTTATTTTCTATAAATTCTTATTCTTATATATAGCCGATATATCTCTCGCCATCAATTCACGCAAAAACACTTAATGAAAATATTCTAGATAAATTTGTGTGAATTTTTAATAATCTAAAATATTTTTTTGTTCATTGATAAAACTGATTTTTTGGTTGCACTTTTTAAAATCAAATAAATCAAAACGGTAAATAAAAAAAATGTTTTTTTTTTTGGGCTTAATTCATAGTAAGACTGGCCGGTTTTAGAAGAGCTCAAGTGGAGAAGAGTCTAAAATCCACAATAAAACTAAAACCCTAAACTAAAATAATGAACCTTCAAGTACATATTTGAACAAATTTTTATTCATCCATTTGAATCTTTCCTAGAAAATATTCCACCCAATTGAATTCTTAAATCTAGACGATTTTTTTATAATAGGTTATTATGGGGTCAAGACAAGCCGCTATGGTGAAATTGGTAGACACGCTGCTCTTAGGAAGCAGTGCTAGAGCATCTCGGTTCGAGTCCGAGTAGCGGCATGGCATATCATCTCCTAAAAAAAATAAATAAATTAGATCCTATAATGAATAATAATGAATTCCATTTCCGATTTCGATTTTATAATTAAGGAACTTTTTTTATGATATTTTCAACTTTAGAACATATATTAACTCATATTTCTTTTTCGACTGTTTCAATTCTAATTTCAATTCATTTAATAACCTTTTTTGTCGATGAAATCGTAAAACTATATGATTCATCCGAAAAGGGCATGATAATGATCTTTTTGTGTATAACAGGATTATTAATTTCTCGTTGGATTTATTCAAAACATTTTCCACTAAGTGATTTATATGAATCGTTAATCTTCCTTTCGTGGAGTTTTTCCTTTATTTATATCGTTCCATATTTCAAAAAAAATAAAAATCTTCTAAACACAATAATTAGTCCAAGTGCTCTTTTTTCCCAGGGCTTTGCTACCTCAGGTCTTTTAACTGAAATACACGAATCCACAATATTAGTACCCGCCCTTCAGTCCGAGTGGTTAATAATGCACGTAAGTATGATGATATTAGGATATGTGGCCCTTTTATGTGGATCATTATTATCAGTATCACTTCTAGTCATTACAGTTAGAAAAAAGAGAAGATTTTTTTCTACGAATAATCGTTTATTAAATTTAAACGAGTCATTTTTACTTGGTAAAGTCGAATACATGAATCAAGCAAAAGGAACAAATGTTTTACAAAAAACTTCTTTTTTTTCTCCAATAAATTATTATAAGTCACAATTGTTGAATCAATTGGATTATTGGAGTTATCGGGTTATTAGTCTAGGATTTCTCTTTTTAACGATAGGAATTCTTTCTGGAGCAGTATGGGCTAACGAAGCATGGGGATCCTATTGGAGTTGGGACCCAAAAGAAACTTGGGCCTTTATTACTTGGATCATATTTGCAATTTATTTACATACTCAAACAAGTATAAAATTGAAGGGTACAAATTCAGCAATTGTAGCCTTTATTGGATTTCTTATAATTTGGATATGCTATTTTGGAGTAAATCTATTAGGAATAGGATTACATAGTTATGGTTCATTTACATTAACATCTAATTAAATAAAAAAAAAAAGGGGGGGTTCTTATCAATAGGAATAGAAAAGCATGCAATGCATATCAGATAAAAAACTTTGTGTGAACTAGTGAGAGCCCCGCGAATCAAAGTCACGGGGCTCTCACCAGTTCAAATTCATTTTTTTTACTTAACACAAGAGAAGAAAAAGCCTTCTTTTTGTCATTGTACAACGAACCTTTTTGTAAATGATAAGATAGTTTTTTTGTTATCAACAAAAAAACTATCTATAAAAATAATTAGATAGGATAACTTCAACCTTTTCAACTGATAGTGAAAGAATGAAATCTGGGTACATACCAATACCGAGTACGGGTAAAAAAATAGAGATCGAAAGAAATAACTCTCGCGGCCCAGAATCAAAAAAATAAGAGTTTTGGCCGTTAAATATCTTGTATCCATAGAACATCTGGCGTAACATAGATAATAAATAAATAGGGGTTAATATCATTCCAATTGCCATTACAAAAGTAATTAGGATTTTTGTCATTAAAAGCAATTTTGGACTAGTAACTAATCCAAAAAATACTATTAATTCGGCAACAAAACCACTCATACCTGGTAATGCGAGGGAGGCCATCGAAAAACTACTGAACATCGTGAACATTTTTGGCATTGGAATAGCTATTCCACCCATTTCGTCAAGATAAAGAAGACGTATTCTATCATAAGTTGTTCCGGCCAAGAAAAAAAGTGCAGCACCGATAAATCCATGAGAGATTATTTGTAAAAGGGCTCCGTTGAGCCCCATATCCGTGATAGAACCAATTCCTATAATTATGAAACCCATATGAGATACAGAGGAATAGGCTATTCTTTTTTTTAAATTCCGTTGACCAAGAGATGTTGAAGCTGCATAAATTATTTGCATTGCGCCCACTATTATCAACCAAGGAGAAAATAGAGAATGAGCATGAGGAAATAATTCCATATTGATGCGAATTAATCCATAGGCTCCCATTTTTAATAAGATTCCGGCTAGAAGCATACAAGTACTATAATGCGCTTCTCCGTGGGTATCTGGTAACCATGTATGTAGGGGTATGATTGGTAATTTGACAGCAAAAGCAAGAAAAAACCCAATATAAAATAATATTTCCAAGGCCACAGGATAGGACTGATTAGCCAATATTTCAAAATTTAATGTTGGTGTAGTAGAACTATATAAACCGACGCCCAGAACTCCCATTAAAAGAAAAATAGAACCCCCTGCCGTGTACAAAATAAACTTTGTAGCCGAATACAGGCGTTTTTTTCCTCCCCACATGGATACAAGTAGATAAACGGGAATTAATTCTAACTCCCACATGAGAAAAAAAAGTAAAAGATCTCGAGAAGAAAATAATCCTATTTGTCCACTGTACATTGCTAACATTAGGAAATGAAATAATCGAGAATCTCGAGTAACTGGCCAAGCCGCTAAAGTAGCTAAAGTAGTGATGAATCCCGTTAGTAAAATGGGTCCTATAGAAAGTCCATCTATTCCTAATCTCCAATGAAAATCCAAAAAAAGGATCCATTGATAATCCTCCATTAGTTGGATTAATGGGTCGTCTGATTGAAAATGATAACAGAATGCATAAGTCGTTAGAAGAAGCTCTAAAATACACATACATATAGTATACCAACGGATTACTCTATTTCCCCTATGTGGAAGAAAAAAAATTAAGCAACCTGCAAATATTGGTAAAACTGCAATTATTGTTAAACAAGGAAAATGGTTCGTGGTAAAGACAAGATACGCTTGGGCCAGAAAAACCCGTGCTCAATTTCATTTGATTTTGAGCACGGATTTTGTCGGTAAAAAAAAGAAAATGGGTTCAAGTAGAGTTTTATCGAATGTATCAATAAGCTAGACCCATACTGCGAGTTGTTTCATGCCATAAATAAACCCGAACACTCAAAAAATCCGTTGGACACGCGGATTCACACCTCTTACAACCAACGCAGTCTTCGGTCCTTGGGGCAGAAGCGATTTGTTTAGCTTTACATCCATCCCAAGGTATCATTTCTAATACATCGGTGGGGCACGCACGGACACATTGGGTACATCCTATACATGTATCATAAATCTTTACTGAATGTGACATTGGGTCTATACATTTTGAACGTCATAAATTTTCGGTCTAATAAACTAACTTATAAATGAATCCTATAGTTAGATACTGGACGAATCAATGAGTGATCATAATCAATTTACTTCCGAATTTCTTTATGAAAAAGGACCAAAATACTTTGATTTCCTGTGTTTTTGCAACCACGATCATACCTTACCCGTCTCAAACCTAAACCTATTAATTTGAACTTATTTCTAAATATTCAATTCAAATTTCCAATGATACTATTTATTCAACAAGTTTGATTGGTTAATACGAGTTGATTTTCTGTTACGATAAATTGATGAAACAATAGCCGGTCCAATAGCTGCTTCAGCGGCTGCAATAGTTATAACAAAAATTGAAAAAATGTCTCCTCTTAATTGACGATTATCAAAAATATCAGAAAATGTTACAAAATTTATATTAACTGAATTTAAGAGAAGTTCAAGGCACATAAGGGCTCTAACCATATTTCGACTTGTGATTAATCCATAGATACCAACAGAAAATAAATAGGCACTCAAAACAAGTATATGTTCGAGCATCATTAATCAACTCCTTAGCAAGATCAATTTTGATTCGTTTTAATCTGAACAAAAATTCAATAGATTCGATTCTAACAAATATGAAACAAGGAAATAGATTGGTAATAGATCGATATAAAACTAAAGCCTTTCTATTCTATTTTTTAAACAGTAATTCAAATTAATGAATTATACCTTTATGTGTTAGTTAATTCTATTTGAATTAAATTACTTGTTTAAAAGATTTCTTATTGACGAGCTATAGAAATAGCACCTATTAAAGCGACTAAAAGGATTATTGAAATGAGTTCAAATGGAAGAAAAAAATCCGTTGCTAAATGAATTCCAATTTGTTGACTATTACTTATCAAATCTTGTTCTAAAATCTGATTTGATTTTGTAGTCCAGCTGATCCCATACCAGGCCGTGTCTGGAATAGTAGTAATTAGTGAAATAAAAAGACTTGTACAAATCATTGAAGTAACCCCATCCCCAACGGTCCAAAGATGAAAATCTTTGTAATATTCTGAACCATTCATAAACATCACAGCAAAAATTATTAAAACATTTATAGCTCCTACATAAATAAGGAGCTGCGCAGCAGCTACAAAATACGAGTTCGATAGAATATAGAATAAGGATATACAAAAAAGAACCAATCCCAACGAAAAGGCCGAATAAATTGGATTCGGAAGTAATACTACTGCCAGACTTCCTAATATAAGACCCAATCCTAGAAAGACTAAAAGAAAATCATGTATTGGTCCGGGTAAATCCATTTGATTTTATCAAAAAAATCGAAATATTTCATGTCTTTATTGACCTGACCAGGAAAAAGAAGTTATCTTTTTTTTTTTTATTTTAACATACTTCTTAATTTTAATTGAATTTAATTTGAATAAATGAGGATTTTTGGATTGATGTAAATACAGGACTGCTTTTATTTAGTTTCGAAAGCAAAGGTTAAAACTTTATCTTTATATGATTAAATCATTACATTATTCGAATAGAAACTCATTTTATTTTAAATCAAAATAAAGTCACGACCCTCACCAACCAACCGTTCTTTTATATTGACAAAGCAAAAAACCTCATTCCTTTAACTCCAAAAAATTTCAAAAGCTAGTTTTTTATTTGTAAATGTTTTGTGAATCGGGAGTTTTATAGATTGTTGAGTTGAGGTAAATTCGAAGAAATTGTTCTAATTGTGTAATCTTCAATTATTGATACCGGTAACCGGCCTAAAGAAATTTGATTATAATTCAATTCATGACGATTATAAGTAGAAAGCTCATACTCTTCCGACATTGATAAACAATTTGTTGGACAATATTCAACACAATTACCACAAAATATACAAATTCCAAAATCAATACTGTAATTAAGTAAGCGTTTCTTTCGAATATCCGTTTGCAATTTCCAATCTACAACGGGTAGATCTATAGGACATACACGAACACATACTTCACAAGCAATGCATTTATCAAATTCAAAGTGGATTCGTCCTCGGAAACGTTCTGATGTAATCAATTTTTCGTAGGGGTATTGAATAGTTACAGGTAAACGATTCGCGTGGGATAAGGTAATCACGAAACCTTGACCAATGTACCTGGCAGCTCGTGTTGTTTGTTGACCGGAGTTCAAGAACCGAGTTAGCATAGGGAACATGTCGGAATATCTATAAATAATTTTACTCGTTTCTTTCTCTTGTTTGAGACAAGTTATGAAGAATATTGTATTCCTTTACAGTGAAAGAAGTTGGAACGAAGTCGTTAATAATAGATTACCTAAAGAAATAGGTAAAAGAAATTTCCATCCAAGATTTAATAGTTGGTCCATTCTCAGCCGTGGTAAAGTCCATCTTGTTGCAATAGAAATGAATAAGAACAAATAAGTTTTAGCCAGTGTAATAAAGACACCGATTATTGTTCCAAAAACTTTCCCTTTTTTATTTATGTCAAATAACTCAGGACCAAATAGGTTTGGGATAGAAAGATTCCACCCACCCAAGTAAAGAATTGTTACAAATAATGAAGAAATTAGTAGATTTAGATACGAAGCAACATAAAATAAGCCAAATTTGATACCCGAATATTCGGTTTGATAACCAGCTACTAATTCTTCTTCTGCTTCTGGTAAATCAAAAGGCAATCTCTCACACTCGGCTAGAGAAGAAATTAGAAAAATGATAAACCCTATAGGTTGACGCCACAAATTCCATCCCCAAAAACCATATTTGGATTGTGTTTCAACTATATCAACTGTACTTAAACTGTTAGATAATCATAGTCGACAATAACATCACTGCTTTCATCGCTATTACAGAACCGTACATGAGATTTTCACCTCATACGGCTCCTCATAGGTCACAAATAAATCTAAGAACCTTTCAACATTATTTATCTTGATGTGTTTGTAGGATCTATAGAGAATAAAACTCTTATCCTAAGGCCTAGAATTAGACTAATGGAATTCTGTCTGCTAGATTTATAATTATAATAATAAGTGCTTCTGAATTGATCTCATATTTTAAGAATTTTCATTTTTCTTTGTTGATTAAAAACTTTATCCTTGAATGAAAAAAATACTTTTTAGAGGAATATCGCATAGATATTTCAACTTCTCGTTTTCGATTACGAAAAAGAATTTAGGCATTACATAACAAGAATTTTTTTGTTCCTATTCTCCTTTCTCAGAAAAGAAGCATTATCCCCATTATCAAAAGTAAAAGATTTCTTCGTTTTGATAGTTATTTACTTAATCAGTGGACAGGAACATACTCTGGGTCGAAATCACGGGGAGTACTTCTTAGAAATTTCTACTAACTTAAAGCCCCAATTCGAATTATTTTTCTATAAAAAAATATCCTATTGGATAATTTTCAGAATCTCCATTACTAATCCTTTGTGTATCTTGGTCTTTCTAACCATCCACCCGTTTTTTTTAATCTTTCATTAGGATAATACATCTATGGTAATAGTATATAAAAAACCCGTACAATTGATCATCTTTTAAACCCGCTTCAAGCCATGATGACTAATCAGCCAATCTTGGGGTAAACAGCCTTGACTGCTTATGTTTACTTTCACTTAATTCTTGCACATAGGAAATGAGATTTCATTCTTTTAACAGCAAATTTGTAAGCCGTTTTATTTCACTCACATAACTATCTGGTTTAATTCATCAACCCAACGATGAATAAAAAATAGATATTCAAACCATTTGACTTTCTTGTTAGAAAGAAAAGAAATGGGGGAATTTTTATGTCTCACCGAATCACACGTAGAGATATTGATAATACACATAGAGTTAATGGTATTTCATAACTAATTGATTGAGCAGCAGCCCTTAATCCACCTAAAAAGGAATATTTATTATTTGATCCATATCCTGACATAAGCAATCCAACTGGAGCAAGACTTGAAATGGCGATCCATAAAAAAACACCAATACTAAGATCGGCTAGAATAAAACGATAGCTAAAAGGAATTATTGAATAACTTAATAAAATGGATATGACTGCTATGGATGGACCAATACTGAATAAACGAGTATCTCCTCTAGATGGAAGAAGATTTTCTTTGAAAAGTAGTTTTGTGCCATCGGCTAAAGCTTGAAGAACTCCCAAAGGACCCGCGTATTCGGGTCCAATACGTTGCTGTATCCCTGCGGATATTTCTCTTTCTAACCAAACAATTACTAGAACACCCAGTGTGATTCCTAATACAAGAATTAAAATAGGGACAAGCATCCATATGATCCCATACGTTTCTTTTAAGGATTCCAGTCTGGAAAAAGAATGGATAGCTTCTATTTCTGTTATATCAATTATCATTTCAACGATCAACTTCTCCCATAATGATATCTATACTACCTAGTATCGTCATAATATCAGCCAATTTCATTCTTTTAACTAACTGCGGAAGAATTTGCAAGTTGATAAACCCCGGCGGTCGGATTTTCCACCTCCAAGGAAAAACACTCTGATCTCCGATCAGAAAAATTCCCAATTCTCCTTTTGGTGCTTCGATTCTTACATAAAGTTCTTGCTTGGACAATTCAAAAGTGGGAGAAGGCTTTTTACTAATAAATCGATATTCAAAATCATTCCATTCAGAGTCTTTTATTCTATCAAAGCGCCGGCTTTCTAAATTCTCATAGGGCCCCCCTGGAATTCCTTCCAAGGCTTGTTGGATTATTTTTATGGATTCTGTCATTTCACCGATTCGTACTAAATAACGAGCTAATGAATCCCCTTCTTTTTGCCATTGAATTTCCCAATCAAATTCGTCATAACACTCATAACGATCAACTTTACGAAGATCCCATTGTATTCCGGAAGCTCGTAGCATTGGCCCCGATAAACCCCAATTTAGTGCTTCTTCTCCGCCAATAATACCTACGCCTTCAACTCGTTCTAAAAAAATAGGATTTCGCGTAATAAGCTTTTGATATTCAGCAACCCCAGTTAAAAAATAATCGCAAAAATCTAAACATTTATCTATCCAGCCATAAGGTAGATCGGCAGCGACCCCTCCGATACGAAAATAATTATGCATCATGCGCATACCGGTAGCAGCTTCGAATAGGTCATATATCAATTCTCGTTCTCGAAAAATATAGAAAAAGGGGGTCTGTGCCCCAATATCTGCCATAAAAGGGCCAAGCCATAACAAATGAGAAGCGATACGACTCAACTCCAGCATAATAGCTCTAATATAGCTAGCCCTTTTAGGTACTTGAATATTGCCTAGCTGTTCAGGTCCATTTACGGTTATTGCTTCTGTAAACATGGTAGCTAAATAATCCCAACGTGTTACATAAGGCAAATATTGTATAATTGTTCGATTTTCCGCAATTTTCTCCATTCCTCTATGTAAATAACCCAATATAGGTTCACAGTCAATAACATCTTCACCGTCGAGAGTAACGATCAGTCGAAGAACACCATGCATTGATGGGTGGTGAGGCCCCATATTCACTATCATGAGGTCATTTCTTGTAATTGGTGTAATCATAAGTTTTTCCCGAGTCAGTCTTCCATGCATTTCTGAAAGTAAAAAGAAGTTCATTAAAATTTAAATGACTAAGTTCATCAAATCATGCTTCAAATTAACGAGTTTTTATTTCTCGAATATCCAACTTATTAATTAATTCTTTATAGCGTCCTCTACTTCTTTTTGACAAATAGACTAGTAGTCGTTGACGTTTTCCCAAAATTTTTCGCAAACCTCTCTGAGATGAAAAGTCTTTTTTGTGCAATTCCAAATGTGAAGTAAGCCTCCTTATCTTAGTGGTGAAACTGAATACTTGAAATTCCACTGACCCTCTATTTTCTTCGTTTTCTTTTTGAGAAATAATCGAAATGACTGAATTTTTTACCATAAAAAAATTCCCCTTTTTCCTTATACAGATATGGATTTTACCGATCAGTAATAATAATGCTATTAATTTCTATGCGATATATACAATAATTTAATCCAAATAACTCCTAATTTTCTGAATTCAAACCAACCACTAATCAATCGAATTTGAAATCCTATTTAGATAGGAATAAAAAAATGATTGGTACGTTTTCGCATCGAAGAATTTAGACCTAAAATACAGAAGCTTCTATTGATTTATTTCAAGATCTAATGGAGATATTATTCATAGTTACTTCATATTGGATACTAGAATGAGATGTGAGACAAGAAAAACACATGATCTGATCTGTATATTTGTTTACTTTCATATACCCTATAATTATATATAGGGTATATAGAAATATGATATATAGAAAAAAGTGTATTATTCACAAAATTTCAATCGCGGATACAGATATATTCTTAACATACTGAAACGACTGCCATTATTGGTATCAAACCAATAACGATCCATACAAGCTAAATCTTCTAATCGATAATTAGGCCAAAGAAAAAGCTTTAATTTCATTAATTGATTTTTTTCTCTATCAAGATGGTTATTGTCGTGTGAAACTTGGCTGATGTTTGTTACGTTCTTTTCATTCCAAAATACTGGATTTCTATCTATATAATTTTTATTCTTTGAACTGAAACAAATTAGAATTCTCACTTTTCTACGACGTTTAAACGATAAAATATTTTCCGGAACAAGTAAATCAAAATGCTTTTTGTCTCTATTTTCGGTTATTCTTTGATATGGTAAAATAGTTTCATCAAAATTTTTCTTAGAAACATATCTTTGTTCTTGATATTTTTGATTAATTTGATGCTTACTCTTATGAAACAACGAAATACCTATGGTTTGGTACATAATAAATTGTCCATCTTTTTTGTCAGACAACCGGAGTGGTTCTACAGTCAATACGCCTTTCTTCATCAATTCTGAGATAGTTAAATTCCTTTGAATCAACATTATATCCAAACTCATTTCTCTCTTTTCAATGGAGGATATAATAATTTTTCTTGGATCTATCAGTCTAAGCAGGAGACAATAGACCTTGGTATTATTGATCATTCTTTGATTCAAAGTTGCGTCCCCTCTCAATTGAAAAAGCAAATAACGTTTCAGGAAGAAATCTAGTTCTGTTTCTGTATTGCTTTTGTATTGTTTTTTCTTTTTCTCCTTTATCATGTCCGAGCTTGCATAATTTTCTTCAATATCTTTTTCTTGTGAGAGGACGGATTCGCGATCTCCTTGGCTTATGGGTTCGTTTTCTTCTTCAGTTCGATGCTTTTTATTCGATGCTATCAACAAATTTATCTTTTTCTTTTCATTAATTTTTTTATTTTTACTACTTAAATTTAAAAAAAGTAATTTGCTTGGTATAAACCAAGGTTTCATTTTATATGCCTTATAAAGTAACACAAATTCTGGCCAAAATTCCAGATTCGATATAGGACGCTTTAGCATTTTTTCATTCATTCCCATCCAATCAAGAAACCCCTTGTGGGAGTTTAGTGAATTGGTTTCTGGAATCATAAGATAAAAAAGATCTTTTTTAGAAATTATTTGAGAGTTATTAGTACGAATTTGAGCCTTTTTTTGATTCCTATTGGTATCAATTATGATCCAGGCCTCAATATCGACTTTTTGTCTAAGATAAAAATTGAAAATTTTCCAATCAAAATATTTTCTATCAGCCGGTTTTTCCATATATGGAATATCAACCTGCCCTAGATCGTTTGGAATAGGGATGTTCCTCCATATAGCAAAAAGGGCTTTTTTAGCCTTGTTATAAGTATAAGAAATTTCTTGGTTTTTATTTACTTCAAGGGGAGGTCTATAAAAAAAGCATTCCGTTTTATTTTCATAATTAATAAATTTATATGATAAAAGATTATATCTATAGGATTTTTGAAAATTCTCTTTTTCATTAGATAATAAATCTACTTCAGATTTTTTTTTGTAACCAACTAATAGGTCTTTTTCAAATAAATGCCGCTTGTTTAAATTTTCCTTTTGAGCTATACAACGCTGGCGAACTCTATTTCGCCGCTTTTCTGGTATTAATATAGACCATCTGATCTGAGATAAATGGTATTGAAAATGCCCTTTTAACCAGTTTTTCCATTGATTCGTTTCATAGTCCGGAAGTTTCTTATTTGCTAATTTCGAATTAACCATTCCTTGTCTTTCAAAAGAATCCCTTATTTTAGGCTTAAGAAAAGGGGGTATTTTTTGATATTGAACAACAGATCTTACCGAGTTACTAATTTTTATTTGTGATAATTTGTAAAATACATAGGCTTGTGACATGTAGGATAAGTCATAAAAAATACATGAATTTTCTTTAATATTACTAATCTTATCAAGTGGCTTTTTTATAGTCGAAATAAAAGAAATTGGAGTTTTATTTTTTGTATTAATTTTTGCTTGTTTTCTTTCATTATTGTAAATCGATTTATCAATAATTTTTTTCGTTAATTTAAGAAAAAGTTCTGTATTTATTCTGGGAATATTAATGATAGATAAAAATATATCTGTGTAGATTTTTTCAATGAAAATTTTTAAAAAGGAGGGTAATTTACAGATTAATCGAGCATTTCTTCTTTTTAATATTTGCCATTTTTCAAATCTTTTAGCATTATAACTTGTTTTCTTAGGACTAAGATTATTTATTCTTGGAGTTACTTTTTTTTTCTCTTTTGAAATTCTTTCTATTTGATTTCGGATTGTACTTGTTCTATCAGTGAGATCCTTCATTTTTTTTTCTGTCAATGGAGAATTTGTCCAACTCGAAGATGCAATTTGACTATACGATTCGTGAATTATCTGATTCCTTATCATGAAATCTTTTTCATCTTTAAGTTCGCTCGATTTATAGACTTTTCTTAATCTAAACAATAGAATTGGATTTACTTTTGAAAGTTTTTTTGTTATATTTTTTCTAAAAAAAACACCCTCGATAACCCATTTTTTGATTTCTTTTGAAACGTTTCGAAGTAATTTTGTTTTTTCTTTGAAAACTGTTAGGACTTGAAAATACTTCTTTTTACGTTTTGCAATTAGTTTTTTTACTTCTTTTAAAACGGGTTTAAAAAAAGAAGGACGTTTTCGGGGCGCACCGAAAGGAAGTTCCGCTTCCATTCCCCAAGTTGTTAAAAAACAAAAATCATCTTTTTCTTTTTTCTTTTTCATTAGATCTTTCTGAGAGGATCGTAGTTTTGATTTGCGCCAAGGTTTCAGACAGAAAGGAAACAATATTTTTATCTGAATGCCGTCTGTCAACCAATTTTTTGGAAATTCTGTTTCGGATAATGGAACACCATTATAGGTACATTTAAGATGTATCTCTCTATTCCATTCCTGTAAATCCTCAGTCCATTCAGGAAGTTGGAATAGGAGTATACGGCCAATATTTT